TATAATGCGAAAAGGCAAGCAGGCAATCGTCAAGTCCAAAGAAATAAAAAAATACGTATTTTTTCGGATTAAACAAACGGATTCGCAAATAAAAGAGCTAATGCTACAACCAATCCATAAATTGTTAAAGCTTCCATAAAAGCCAAACTAAGTAATAAAGTACCTCGTATTTTCCCCTCTGCTTCGGGCTGTCTCGCAATACCTTCTACAGCTTGGCCTGCAGCAGTACCTTGACCAACTCCTGGTCCAATAGAAGCAAGCCCTACAGCCAATCCAGCAGCAATAACGGAAGCGGCAGAAATAAGTGGATTCATGATAAGTTCCTCACACAAAAAAAAAGAAATGGTTAATGATACAATCGACGAAAAAATTATGACTTAATTATTCCATCGACTAAGATTCAGCCAGTCGAAGTCAGTAAGAACTCCGAATTGGAATAAAAATATTCCATCAGATCATCAGAAAGGCTTTCTACTTTTGAGTTCCTCTTTGTTGAGTCTTTCCTGAATCTATACAACTTAAATTTCTCATTTCCTTTTTTCTAACCATTTGTTGAATTCTTGGACCCTTTCTTGCTTTATTTTTTGTTTCTTCATTCAATTCATAGTAATAAATAAATGAAAAAAAACATAAAAAAAGACTTCTATTAATATCCCCATCTAAATTCAAGTAGGGCTTAATATTAGTTCATATATAACTAGTCAATATCTACTATCCAATATACATGTCTTTCTTCCATAACGTAAACCCGGCGTTCTTCCTTAAATTCAATTGGATTCTAGAATCTTTCTTTGAATTGAAACGTCTCCAGGAGTTGACTTATAACCATTCGATTCCATATGCCTAGTTCGGCCTTTCTATACTAATCAACCCCCCTCTAATATCCCTTTTCGATTACTATAGAACATACCTGTATGTTCCCTAAGCAGATTGTCTTGAAACATACATTGACTTGATCTACGAAAAAAGACTCTTTCGAAAAGGAATTAATGATGACCTTCCATAGATTCGCCTATATAAGCTGCGGCTAAAGTTGCAAAAATAAGAGCCTGAATACCACTTGTAAATAATCCAAGAAACATGACAGGTATAGGAACTACTAAAGGTACTAAAGAAACAAGAACAACAACAACTAATTCATCGGCTAATATATTTCCGAAAAGTCGAAAACTAAGGGATAGAGGTTTTGTGAAATCTTCTAAGATGTTAATGGGTAAAAGAATTGGAGTTGGTTGAATGTATTTACTAAAATAACCCAACCCTTTTTTTGTAAGACCCGCATAGAAATATGCCACTGACGTGAGTAAAGCTAAAGCTACAGTCGTATTTATATCATTCGTAGGTGCGGCTAATTCCCCATGAGGTAACTGTATGATTTTCCAAGGTAAAAGAGCCCCTGACCAATTAGAAACAAAAATAAATAGAAACATAGTCCCAATAAAGGGAACCCAAGGACGATATTCTTCTCCAATCTGAGTTTTGCTTACGTCTCGAATGAATTCAAGGACATATTCAAAGAAATTCTGACCATCAGTCGGAATTGTTTGTGGATTCCGAGCCGCTATGGCGGCTGAGCTTAATAAGATAGCAATTACAACCCAAGAAGTAATAAGTACTTGGCCGTGGACTTGAAAACTGCCTATTTGCCAATAGAAATGTTGGCCGACTTCCACACCGGATATATCATATAATCCCTTTAGTGTATTGATTGAACATGATAGAACATTCATATTGTCCTCTGGCAGAAATATAACCTTAAAAAAAAATATTATTTTGATTCAACCATTGCTTTCTCGACTTGTCTACTTCACCCGTATATAATACCAACTAATCACATCATATCCCCAGCTATTTTTATATCTTTTTTGATATTCAGGAATCCTAACCGATTCTACTCTATTAATTCGAGAATTCCATTTTTTATTATGAATCAAGGATTTCTTATATAGCTAGAACGACCTTCACAAATTGCGAATACTAATTTGGTGAGAATTAATCGGATTGAGGCTATAGCGTCATCGTTTGCCGGAATCGAAATATCTGCCAGATCGGGGTCGCAATTTGTATCGATTAAACAAATCGTTGGAATTCCCAAAGTAATACATTCTCGAAGGGCTGTATATTCTTCTTGCTGATCAACGATGATTACAATATCCGGTAACCCTGTCATATATTTAATCCCACCCAGATATGTTTGCAAGTGAGATAACTGTCTCTTCAACATGGCTGCATCTCTCTTCGGAAGACAGGCCAGTCTTCCCGCCTTTTGTTCCATTCTCAAGTCTCTGAATTTATGAAGTCTCGTTTGTGTGGTGGACCAATTCGTTAACATACCCCCAAGCCATTTTTTATTAACATAATGACACCGAGCCCGTATTGCAGCCCGTGCTACTGAATCAGCTGCTTTATTTTTTGTCCCAACAATTAAAAATTGTTTTCCTTTACTTGCTGCATCAAAAACTAAATCACAAGCTTCTGATAAAAAACGAGCAGTTCTAGTAAGATTTGTAATATGAATACCTTTACGCTTTGCCGAGATATAGGGTGACATTCTAGGATTCCATTTCCTAGTACCATGGCCAAAATGAACTCCCGCTTCCATCATCTCTTCCAAATTGATGTTCCAATATCTTCTTGTCATTTCTCCTCGCACTTTCTCTTTTTTTTAAGAGATGAGGTATCCCGAAATAAAAAATTGTTCCGACGGAACCTTCTCTTCGACAGCTAATTGGCCGTTGATACACAATCCAAACCATTAATTCCTTTCTATTCCTTATTATCTATTATCTTATAAAAAAAAGAAAATGCCCATAAAAAATACAGAACATAACATATAAATAGGAGGAATCCGTTCTTAAATTACCTAAACTAGGGTTTTGATGGATGATTTCCATTTTTTTAAACACAAGAATTAAAAAATTCTCTGTGGTAAAACAAAATATCGTGCATTTCCCCCTCAAATAGATTCTTCTTTTTGTTTTTCAAAGGAATGCTCCTATGTTGGCTTGAACGATGTACTAATCCTTTGAATCCGGTACCGACAGGTATCATTCCTCCCAGAACCACGTTTTCTTTTAGACCTTTCAACCAATCGATACGGCCCCGGAGAGCAGCTTTTGCTAAAACTCGAGCAGTTTCTTGAAAACTCGCTTCGGATATAAAACTTTGAGTATTCAAAGAAGCTCTCGTTATTCCCAATAAGACGGCTCGGTAAGAGATCGCTTCTTCCAAAGCACGCCCTGTTCGTTCCGCTCGCAACAATCCAATTAGCTCTCCTGGTAAAAAAACATTAGACATTCCATCTTCTGAAACCAAGACTTTTGATGTTATTTGACGTACAATAATTTCTATATGCCTATTATGGATCTGTACCCCTTGGGACCGATAAACCTTTTGGATCTTATTAACCAAAGAGATACGACTTTGCACTATAGTTAGCTCGGCGCCAATCAAGAATCCCCAAGGAAATCCAAGAATTCCTGTTATACGCTCATTCCAAGTGTCAATCCTCCTTTCTAGATTCATCGATATTGACTCAAGCGAACGAACTTCTAAGACTTGTTCCACCTTTGGAAGGCCTTGCGTTATATCACCAGACCTCGATTTTTCATATATAAATGTAACTAATGTATCTCCTTCATAAACGATTTCCCCATAATGGCCATGAACAGTTGCTCCTGGGGTGGCCAAATAGGACTTCGCTGCTCTTATTACTACAGAGCCGACTTGAACAATTAGAACTTGACCCGCCTTTAAGTGTGGCCCGTTTTTGGCTATACATACATTTTCACAAAGAAATTGTCCAAGACTTATTTTTGTGGAAGTCTCTTTACAAGAATTGGGGTGAAGACAATACCAATTCAATTTGAACGGATTCAAAATACTGTTACTTACCGGATCGGGATTATAAACCTTCCTATTTTCATCGATTAAATAATATTGCATTACTCGAAAAGTTTGTTTTAAATTGTCAAGTTGCAAATAGTTAGTTACCAAGATCTGATTATGAGTTATTAAACGGTAAAAAGAAAAAAAATTAGCAATTTGAAGAGCTGTTCCAAAAGGACCCGCCGAATTCCTAATTGAAATTCGCGGGTCGGGTTCTTTGTAATATTTGAGACCCTTGAATGGACCCATTCGAAAACAATTGGCTGATGACAAAATGAGAAAAGATTGGCATTCCTTCGTTCTATTCAACAACGTACGAACAGTTTCATAATTTTGGCTAAAAGATTGTTGAAGTCTTGTTTTTGAATAAATAGAAAAAAAAGGATTCATACGATATGATCCATTATAAAAAAGCAATCCTGAACCTGATGGATCGTTCCTTTTCCCGGCATACGAAATAGTGGATTTCACTAAATCGATTCTTAGGAAATTTCGAATCATACCATTTGTCTTTACTTCAACAAAGGAGGCACGCGCCTCTTCAATAGATTTTTTGTCTTGGTCCCAATTCAATACTAAACAAGTCCGAACTAATTGAATACTTGTGTCAGAAATTCCCCGAATCGGCTTGCCATTTCCATAAAGGATATAATTGACAACTCGAAGTTGCACCTTATCCCTTTCCTGCAACAGATCCTGAGGGAAAAGTGTTGATAAACTTATACCGTCCGTTATTTCATATGTGACTACGGGTCGAACCAAAACAAAATACCTTTTCTTAGTAGGTGTGATTCGTTGGACATAGATCCAATTTTTCAAATGTTTCGGTTTTGTTTGTCCCCTTCCCGGAGGTATCAAAATGCCCCTGTGTCGGGATATTTTATCTGTTTTTCCAGGAAAATGGATATTTCCCGAAAAGATTTTTAGTTCAATCTTTTTTTTTTTCTTCTCTACTCGGACCAACCCGCCTACCCGGCTTCTTGTATTTAAAGTGATTTGTGTATCTACTCCAATGATACTATTGTTCCGTACCATTATGGAAGAAGATCGTGGTAAGATATGCACTTCCTCGGGAATGAAAAAAAACCGATCTACTTGCATTTGGCATTTTGCTCTAAATTCTTTGACTCCTCGATATTCAATCAAACCCTCTTTTTTTATAATTGAATGCGCCTCTATAGTCCCATATTTTGTAATTCCCGAACTAGCTCTTCGGTATCTAGGATCATCAAAATAAGCAAGAATACTCTTTCTCCGGAAACTGCCATTTATGGGTATTTCAATCGAGATACCTGAAGTGGGCATTAATTCTTTCTCTCGTTCTTGAGTCGATTGAAATGGAATGGTGAATCTATTTCGTCGTCTCTTTGCCAATAAACCGGAATTTTTGTCAGGATATATGAGATTATAATGCCCAGTTCTTACGATTCGATTAAGTTTTGAATAATCAGGAATCCTACCCCTTTTCTTACTAGAAATAGAAGGATCTGAACTCAAAAATTTATGTCTCATGTGAGCCTTGGCCACTGAAGAGTTAGAAATATATCTTTGTTCGACAGAAAGAAAATGGGCGTTCGTTTGGTCTTGATCCTTATGGAGCGAGCGCGGGGCCACAATGGATTTGTGTGGCCTTCCGGCTAATATCCATAAATGGCTTGTTTTTGGTAAGAGATGAACATTACCATATGTAAACTCAGGTGCATGATCCACGTCGGTACTCCAGTGCATTTCTCCCTCTGAGTCAGAATAAATATGTTTTCGAACCTTTTCTTTAAAACTCAAAGTGGATGTTCCCGCACGAATTTCAGCAATCACTTGTTCTGATTCTACATATTGCTCATTTTGAACTAAAAGAAAACTTTTTGGCGGAATATTCACATTATGTATAATATCTTCACTCTCAATAGTGACATCCAAGTCTATATAACATAGAAAGGCGGGGTGGCCGTGACGTGTACGTGTGGGATGAACCAAATCCTCATTGAATTTTATTTTTCCATTAGAAGGGGCTCGTACATGTTCTGCAGTACCCCCCGTGAAGACTCCGCCAGTATGAAAAGTTCTTAATGTTAGTTGAGTACCCGGCTCTCCAATGGATTGTCCCGCAATAATACCTACAGCTTCTCCTAATTCGACCAGGTCGCCGTGAGTAGGACTCCGGCCATAGCATAATCGACAGATCCAAGATGTATTTCTACAGGTAAAGGGAGTTCGAATAGATATTGGTTGGACTCGAAAGGTTATCAATCGATTGACAAGTGCAACCCCAATATCCTGATTTCTAGCGGCAATGCACCGCGGGCCCATATATATATCGTCTGCTAATACACGACCAATTAGTGTTTGTATAAAAATTCTTTCCGGTATCGTACCGTTTTTGGGACTCACAGAAATACCTCGGATGGTGCCACAATCTCTTCTACGTACAACAATATGTTGAACTACTTCAACAAGTCTTCGCGTGAGATATCCAGCATCTGATGTTCGGACCGCAGTATCCACAACTCCTTTACGGGCCCCGTAGCAAGAAATTATATATTCTGTTAAAGAGAGTCCTTCGCGTAAATTGCTTTGAATAGGTAAATCAATCATTTGTCCTTGTGGATCCGACATTAATCCTCTCATGCCTACTAATTGGTGTACCTGAGAGGCATTTCCTCTAGCTCCTGAAAAAGACATCATATGAACGGGATTATAAGGGTCAGTCATCCTAAAATTAGGATTCATTTCTTGTCGCAAATGTTCACTTGTAGCATACCATATCTCAATGGATTGACGTAATTTTTCTACCGCGTGGATATTCCCATAATTATGGTGCTTTTCCAAAATAAAACTTTGTTGCTCAGCATCTTGGACTAGCCATCCCTTAGAAGGTATTGTTAAAAGATCATCAATTCCTAATGAAATAGATGTAGCAGTGGCTTGCTGGAAACCCAGAGTCTTTACTTGATCCAGGATGTGTGATGTATATGCCATTCCAAAATGATCTATTAATCTGCTAATAAGCCGTTTCATGGCAAGTCCATCTATTACTTTATTGTGAAAGACCAGATTTGCCCCTTCTGCCATAAGTACCTCCATATTCCGCTGAGTGGGATTCGACAATGAGTGGGTTTAAGTTAGTGATTGGAAAACTTCCTTTTCTCGATCTTAATTCGCGTAGAAATTCACGAACTATGGTCCTGGTTGAACTCGGGCGGGCCGAATTCCATTGGTATCATAGAGTTACTTAGCAAGATATGATTAAGTACCATATGAGCAGGCTCGATAAAATCCTTGTATAGCTTCTTCAATTTCTCGATAAAACGAAATATGACCAACGGTTGTTCGAATGTATATAAAAAGAATTTCTTTTCTTACACTTCTTACTATTAGATAGTGCCCATAAATCTCATGATAGGTACCCAAAGATTCATAGTGAACTTCGATGGGAGCTTCTCTTGAAGCAACAACACGTTGATCTAGTTGCCACCGGAGCCATAAAGGACTATCTAAATTGATTCTTTTTTGACGATAAGCCCCAATTGCATCATAGGAATTACAAAAAAAGGGTTCTTTCATATACTTATAATTCTGATCGTTCCATTTTTCATTTTGATAGTTTCTTCGACT